GTTTTAAAAGAAAGAACAAAAAATTTATTTCTGTTTATAAAAAAAATAAAAAAAGAACTCTTAAAAGTACATCCAACTCAATTATTTATATTGAGAAAGGTGTATGAACCCGGCGAAACTAACCAAAAAAACGATTCTAAAATTAGGAATCAGATAATTCACGACTCGTTTAGAAAAATAAAATCTACAGATAATACAAATTATTCACTGAGAGAAAAAAAAATTAAAAACTATAGATATAAAAGATATAAATAAAAAAAGTAGTAAATTAATAAAAGGATTGCTACAAAAAAGAAATACAAGAAAAGATAAGAAGAGATGCGCCCACTACCTGCAGATTTGATACCTTCGCCTACAAAGAAACTCAAAACACCAACTCCATTAGTAATTCCATCAATTACTCGTCTATCAAAAAAAGAAGTTAACTTGGCCAATCCTCTTATTCCCCCAATAAGGAATCTTGCATAAAAAGCATCTATGTAACCACGATTATATGACCAATCATATATACCATTTATTATTTTGTCCAAAAGAATTCTTTTAGGACCTGTTTTAACAAAAGAGTTAATTAAGTCCCAATTTTGTAAAGATGAATAAACAGGTTTATATAAAAAGAAGGCTATAAATATTCCAAAAAGAGCTATACTAACTGAAAAAATAGCATCTTTCAAAAATTCATACCAATATATTGAATTATTCAAATTTTGATGTAAAAGGTTTATAGACGGAGTTAACCATTTTGATAATATGTCCAAATACAATCCTTCTTGGTTGAAAGGAATTCCTAGGGATCCAACGAACAACGTAAATAGAACCAATACAAGTATAGGAAATAACATAGTATTATCCGATTCATAAGGATACAAAAAAAACTTCTTATTTCCAAAATGGGTAATAGTAATAAAAGGTTGTGTGATGTTTCTTGAATTCTGATCAATTAGATACGTTTTTTTTGAAAAAAAAGAAAAAATATCATGATTTTTCATTGTTAATAACGTTAATAAACGAAAATTTTTGTTAATTCTTTTTGAATCTTCTTTACCCCATAGAGATATTGAATATAAGGGAGTATTCTTTTTGCCACTATAATTTTGAAAATGAACGTTTAAATGTCCTTCAAAAGTAAGTAAATAGATTCGAAACATATAAAATGCGGTTAATCCCGCTGTAAACCAAGCTATTATTGCAAAAATTGGTGAATACAACCAAGTATCATTAAGAATTTCATCTTTGGACCAAAAACAAGCAAGAGGCGGAATACCACAAAGAGAAAGTGTACCTAATAAAAAAGCGGTTTTGGTAATTGGGATATGTTTTGTTAAACCCCCCATATAAACCATATTCTGACTTTTATTTGGAGAATATCCAACAAGAGTTTCCATTGAATGAATAACGGATCCGGATCCTAAAAATAATAATGCTTTCGAATAAGCATGAGTAATCAAATGAAATAAAGCACTTCGATAAGACCCCATACCTAGAGCTAACATCATATAACCCAATTGAGACATTGTGGAATAGGCTAAACCTCTCTTAATGTCTTTTTGAGCAAGGGCAAAAGTAGCCCCGAATAATATTGTTATTACTCCTACCAAAGAGATGAAATTCATTATGTGAGGGATGACTATGAAAAGCGGAATAAGCCGAGCTACAAGAAAAATGCCCGCAGCTACCATAGTAGCAGCATGTATAAGAGCCGAAATAGGAGTAGGCCCCTCCATGGCATCCGGTAACCATACATGAAGGGGAAATTGTGCAGATTTAGCAACCGCACCGGAAAATAATAGAACGGCACAGAAAGTAACAAATAAAAAATTGACTTCATTATGATTATTAGAAATCAAGTTATTGAATATTTTGAATAAATCTCGAAATTCGAAACTCCCTGTTATCCAATAAAAACCTAAAATTCCTAATAATAAACCAAAATCCCCAACACGATTAGTTACAAATGCCTTTTGGCAAGCATTTGCAGCAACAGGCCGTGTGAACCAAAACCCTATTAATAGATATGAACACATTCCTACCAATTCCCAAAAAATATAAATTTGTATCAAATTAGAACTAGTAACTAATCCTAACATAGAAGTACTGAAAAAACTCATATAAGCAAAAAATCTCAAATATCCTTGATCATACGACATATAATTATCACTATAAATAAGAACCATAATTCCAATAGTAGTGATTAATATTGACATAATAGAAGTAAGCGGGTCGATCAAGTAACCGAATTCTAAAGAAAAATCATTATTAATGATCCAAGACCATACATATTGATAGATAGAACTGCCATTTATTTGCTGAATAAACAGATTGATCGAAAAAATCATGACTATACTTAACAAAAAAACACTTTGAAAAGCCCACATACGGCGAAGACTTTTTGTTGCCGACGGAAAAAGAAGAAGTCCCACTCCTATTAACATAGGAACTGGAAGTGGAAGGAAGGGTATTATCCACGAATATTGATATGTCTGTTCCATAAAAAAGTTTTTTATTCTTAATTGATTGTTTCCGATTTACCGGATCCTACCCCCTTTCAATTTCAAAACAAAAGGGGTCAATAAAAAAATCAAGAGATGTACTAACTTAATACTAACTTAAAGATATTTTTCGAATTTTATATATTATCTGGGTCTTTCCAAATTAAATATTAAAATAAAGAAGTTACAATTGGGCAAATGATATGACCTACTTGCTCATAAAAAGCGAATTTAGTTATTAACTAAGATTTGTTTATACAAATTTAGTTATTAACTAAGATTTTTTTCTTAAAATAACGAAAATACAAAATTTCATTAACGAAAATACAAAATTTCATTATTATTAAATCACTTTATATTCATAAAGTAATGATAAAAAATTTCACTAAAAAGAAATCTGATATGAATCGATATGAATCATAGGATTAACTAAGGTACAATTTTTGTACAAATCTCGCTTTTTAGTCAGTTTGTTCCAAATCATTAACTAGTTTCAGTATGAAACTGATTGATTAGTTTCCGTTTCAATAAAAAAACATTTATAGGAAACGCTATCATATCTAACATTTTATATTTTCTATAAGATTTATTTTTATATTTATCATTTATATTTATCAAAAAAGGGGGTAATTATCAAAAGGGGGTAAAATAAAATCAAATTTAATAAAAAAATAACGAAGATTTTTTTAACAAAACGTGTATCTTTTAACAGATTCATTACTTTAATTACTAGTTTGATTCGAATTTTAAAATGGAATTTCGAAGTATTCTTTACTCAAGTTTGACCAATTAATAGAAAAAATTAAAGTTTTCATTAGGCTTTTCATTAGGCAATGGGTTCTTAAAGGGTTCTTAAATCCTTCGGTCTATTTTATGTAGAAAAAAAAATTTATAGTAAGATTTTGTACTATTTTCGCACATTTTTTATCTATATATATTTTTTTTGTTTTCTCTAGATAATATATATTATATTATCTAATTATTCTCTAGAAAATAACTAGATAATGAATATATTCGTTTTGACCAATAGATGTCTTTCACATCCAACTATAACAACGAGTAACCTCTTAATTTTTAAATGGCAGTTCCAAAAAAACGTACTTCTATATCAAAAAAGCGTATTCGTAAAAATATTTGGAAAGGGAAGGGATATTGGGCAGCCTTAAAAGCGTTGTCATTAGGTAAATCTCTTTCTACCGGAAACTCAAAAAGTTTTTTTGTGCGACAAAAAAAGTCATAAAATAAAACATTGGAATACTCCGAATAGAAAAATAGGCCCATTTCATTCTTAATAGGAAATCAACAAACCTATTGTTTGTGGCTAATCAATATGAACTAGAACTCGCTTCGCTATTAGGCTATGTATAATAATAATTCTTCGGTTTAGGGGTTAGTAAATTATAAAAAGCTTTTGAAAAAAGAATAAAGACAAGATACAAAACTTGAGCCCTTGTTAGTATATTTTCTTGTTTGGGAGATGGGGGAGTCTTTTTTCCCCATCAACCTGTTTGTCACAATTACAATAATTGACGTTTTTCTATATATATATAGAAATATATATATATATATAGAAATATATATAAATTATAAATATGAATATATATATATATATTGAAGAAGGGTAAAAATTGAAGAAGGGTAAAAAAGAGATCTTTAGTTAAAATTAATACATTGTTGAAATTAATTTATTCATTTATTTTGAAAATTTTTTGTGTAACTTTCTGACTTCTTATTTATCTGAATTTCTCTGAATTAATCTATTAGAATATATAAATTTCCCATTTATATGTCTCTTTCAACCCAACCGACAAAAGACTGGAATTTTTTGTCCGAATTAATGTGCAAGTTTTGAGTAATAAATAATAAAAAGGGGTCTTATTTTTTGTTCATTGGTAAAATACATTTTTTAACTTTTAGGAAATAATATAAATGATAAATCTTTTATGAATTTTATGAAAAAGAATAAAGAAATTTTTTATAGTTCTATCAATAACTAGAGGGTTGAAGTTTATAGTTTCAATAGTTCGATTCTATTGAATTATAGAAGAGCATAAACTACACCAAAGCACTAAGGTAAATAAAACCCATACCCCATAATAATGAACCTTCGAATTTGTATTTGAACAAAGTTTTATTCATCCATTTTCATTTTGACTAAAAAGATTTCATTTAGTTGACTCCTTAAATCTCGACGATTGACTATGAATAGGCTATTATGAATTCGAACAAGCCGCTATGGTGAAATCGGTAGACACGCTGCTCTTAGGAAGCAGTGCGAGAGCATCTCGGTTCGAGTCCGAGTGGCGGCAGACCTTCTCTTCGAAAATAGATACAATATATTATAAATTCTAGAATGAATTCAACTCCTTATTTATATTTCAGGATTCCTCCTTTTTAAAATTTTTATGATATTTTCAACTTTAGAGCATATATTAACTCATATTTCCTTTTCGATCGTTTCCGTTGTAATTACAATTCATTTGATAACTTTATTAATTGATGAAATCATAAAAC